TCATCCAAGTGTTCTCGAATGGGCCCATTCAAACGCGTAAACTATCACAATGTAATAAAAGAATCCATTCAAAATCAAAAGGATTTACTAATTGAAATTCGGGAGTCATTGGGACCTTTAGGCTCATCTCCTTCAATTGATCGTTTTTATTTATTTTACCATTTAAAAACTCATAATCAGATCTTGTTAACAAACTATTTGCAACTTGACAATTTTAAACAGACTTTTCAAGCAATTAAATATTATTCAATGGATGAAAGTGGTCGAATTTATACTACTGATCCAGGCAGTAACATTATCTTCAACCCATTCCGTTTGAGTTGGTATTTTATCCGTCACAGTTGTTGCGAAGAGACCTCTCCAATAATAAGTCTTGGGCAGTTTATTTACCAAAATGTGTGTATAGACAAAAACAGACCGCACCAAAAATCCGGTCAAGCTATATTAGTTCAAGGTGATTCTGTAGTAATACGATCAGCTAAACCTTATTTGGCCACCCCAGGAGCAACTGTTCATGGCCATTATGGGGAAATTCTTTACGAAGGAGACACATTAGTTACATTTATATATGAAAAATCGAGATCGGGTGATATAACGCAGGGTCTTCCAAAAGTGGAACAGGTGTTAGAAGTGCGCTCGATTGATTCAATATCGATAAATCTCGAAAAGAGGATTGAAGGTTGGAACGAATGTATAACAAGAGTTCTTGGAATTCCTTGGGGATTCTTGGTTGGTGCTGAGCTAACTATAGTGCAAAGTCGTATCTCTTTGGTTAATAAGATCCAAAGGGTTTATCGATCCCAGGGGGTGAAGATTCATAATAGGCATGTAGAGATTATTGTACGTCAAATAACATCAAAAGTTTTGGTTTCAGAAGATGGAATGTCTAACGTTTTTTTACCCGGAGAACTAATTGGATTGTTGCGAGCCGAACGAATGGGACGCGCTTTGGAAGAAACGATTTGTTACCGAGCAATCTTGTTGGGAATAACAAGAGCATCTCTCAATACTCAAAGCTTCATATCGGAAGCGAGTTTTCAAGAAACTGCTCGAGTTTTAGCAAAAGCAGCTCTACGGGGGCGTATCGATTGGTTGAAAGGTTTGAAAGAGAACGTTGTTTTGGGGGGGATGATACCCGGCGGGACCGGATTCAAAGGATTCGTGCACACTTCAAAACAATACAACAAGATTCCTTTTGAAACAAAAAAAAAGAATCGATTTGATGGAGAAATGAGAAATATCTTGTTTTACCACAGAAAATTCTTTGAAGGGGGATAATCAAAGAATTTCCACGATACACCAGAACAATCATTTTTCGGATTTCATGATTGCCAAGAAGGGATTCATTCCTTTCACTACTTTCTTTGATTTGGTGCATTCATTTGATTTAATAATAAAAAGAGAAATGTCTAGAAACGCATAGAATAGCTTGGGTCATGGTTCTAGGTCCAATTATAGGGTAGATCAGAAGGTTCCATGGGAACAATCTTTTATTTTAGTTCAGGGTTCCCCGTCTCTTAAAAAAAAGGGGGGGTAGAAATGACAAGAAGATATTGGAACATCAATTTACAACAGATGATGGGGGCGGGGGTTCATTTTGGTCATGGTACTAGGAAGTGGAATCCTAAAATGGGATCTTATATCTCTGCAAAGCGTAAGGGTATTCATATTACAAATCTAACTCGAACTGCTCGTTTTTTATCAGAAGCTTGTGATTTGGTTTTTGAGGCAGCAAGTAGAGGAAAACAATTCTTAATTGTCGGTACCAAAAATAAAGCAGCTGATTCAGTAGCATGGGCTGCAATACGGGCTCGGTGTCATTATGTTAATAAAAAATGGCTCGGCGGTATGTTAACGAATTGGTCTACTACAGAAACGAGACTTCATAAGTTCAGGGACTTGAGAATGGAACAAAAAACAGGGAGACTTAGCCGTCTTCCAAAAAGAGATGCAGCCGTGTTCAAAAGACAATTATCTCGTTTGCAAACATATCTGGGTGGGATTAAATATATGACAGGTTTACCCGATATTGTAATCATCGTCGATCAGCACGAAGAATATACAGCTCTACGAGAATGTATCGCTTTGGGAATTCCTACAATTTGTTTAATTGATACAAATTGTGACCCCAATCTAGCAGATATCTCAATTCCAGCGAATGATGATGCTATATCTTCAATCCGATTAATTCTTAACAAATTAGTAGTCGCAATTTGTGAAGGGCATTTTAGCTATATAAGAAATCCTTGATTAATAATATGATAAATAACTTACTTCGCAAATCCCATCTATTTTTGAGTCGATTACTATTTCTGAATAAAAAAAGAAATAAGAATAGCCGGGATATTATGTGATTAGTTAGTATTCAAAATAGTAATCTTAGAATAGTAATCTTAGTTGGTATTCAAAATATCTGATTCAAGTAGGCAAAGAGATGGTTGAATCAAAAGTGAATTTTTTTTTAGAGGGTAATATGAATGTTCTAGTAAACACACTAACACTAAAAGGCTTGTACGATGTATCTGGTGTGGAAGTAGGCCAACATTTCTATTGGCAAATAGGTAGTTTCCAAGTCCATGGCCAAGTACTTATGACTTCTTGGGTTGTAATTGCTATCTTATTAGGTTCGGCCACTATAGCTGTTCGCAACCCACAAACCATTCCGAATTGGAGTCAAAATTTCTTCGAATATGTTCTTGAATTTATTCGAGATGTCAGTAAAACTCAAATCGGAGAAGAGTATGGTCCGTGGGTTCCTTTTATTGGAACTATGTTTCTATTTATTTTTGTTTCTAATTGGTCAGGAGCTCTTTTCCCTTGGAAAGTCATACAATTACCTCATGGAGAGTTAGCTGCACCCACGAATGATATAAATACTACTGTTGCTTTGGCTTTACTCACGTCAGTGGCATATTTTTATGCGGGTCTTACAAAAAAAGGATTAGGGTATTTCGGGAAGTATATTCAACCAACTCCAATCCTTTTACCGATTAACATCTTAGAAGATTTCACAAAACCTTTATCGCTTAGTTTTCGACTTTTCGGGAATATCTTAGCTGATGAATTGGTCGTTGTTGTTCTTGTTTCTTTAGTCCCTTCAGTGGTTCCTATACCTGTTATGTTCCTTGGATTATTTACAAGTGGTATTCAAGCTCTTATTTTTGCAACCCTAGCTGCGGCTTATATAGGTGAATCCATGGAGGGCCATCATTGAAATAGTCTTTTTGCTTTTTTTTTCAAAACAATAAATAACAATAGACGTTTGGCTCACGACAATTTACTTAAGGAATATACAACTACATCATATATCATATACGATAGAAAGGAATAGCAAAACCAAAAAAAGAAAGTACGATATTAGATATAGATATTAGGGTATTAGAGCGTTGGAAAAAAAGGGAAAGAGGCAAAAAAGATCTTTTTCCTAAAGTTATCTTCCGTCCACTTACTAGCATACCCCCCTCAACGAATATTCTATTTCTACCCCATTTATTAGTTTAGTAGTTCTTAGCCTATTATTTATTCTATTATTTCAACCAATTGAAATAATAGAATAAATAATAGAATGCTTGGAGTGTATGTGTAGGACATGCGAAAAAGGAGAAAAGAGCGAAGAATTCCCGTTTTAGTTGATTTTATTCACGGATTGGACAAACAAAACTAGTAAAAAATCAAAATAATAATAGGAAGTAGTTAGATAGAATTTGAATAGCTAAAAAAAGTCAACTCTTGGAGATATTTCGAGAATTGATTCTCAAATCCTATCCTATTGAATCGAAGATAAACAATTGGTTTACGCTATGGAAGAAAGATATGTATATGTGATATTAGATATTGCTAGGTATATATGAATTAAAGATAGATTCCTTTGACCTACTCCTCTCATTTTCAGCAATAGAAGTCCTTTATTTTCCGTTTCCTTGTTACTGTGAATTGAATGAAAAAACCGATGAAATTACAAAAAAGATGTAAGAATTCAAATACCAGTTCGGAACGAAGAAATCGAAGTAGTTCTCATGATTCACTAATACTATTATTTCAACTAGAAGTTCTTAGTTACTTCTACTAAATGAATCCTACGACGTAATAATTAAGTCATAATTCGTTGGGTGGTTGTATCATTAACTATTTCTTTTTTTGGTACGAGGAACTTATCATGAATCCACTAATTTCTGCCGCTTCTGTTATTGCTGCTGGGTTGGCTGTAGGACTTGCTTCTATTGGACCGGGGGTTGGTCAAGGGACTGCCGCGGGTCAAGCTGTAGAGGGTATCGCGAGACAGCCTGAGGCGGAGGGCAAAATACGAGGTACTCTATTGCTTAGTCTAGCTTTTATGGAAGCTTTAACAATTTATGGACTGGTTGTAGCATTAGCCCTTTTGTTTGCGAATCCTTTTGTTTAATATTCGAAATATAAAATATATACTTATTGCCTTGGACTTGTCGTTGAATTACGTAGTCGTTGACAAAATCAAATAACCCATGGGAAGGTCGGATTTGCGGATTAGGAATTAGTATCCCGCCTCGCTTTTATCCTTCCCGTTCCTACTCCAAGAGAAACTAAGCCTTGAAACAGGGGGATAGTTCACATAAATCAAATCCATTTCAAAATTTCCCAATAGGAACAAGAAAGGACTAAATAAAAAAGAGGTGCGAAGTGATACAAAAATAACTCTAGTCAATTTTTTAGTCGATCTAGTTAGTCTATCCATACGAGGAGATGATATGAAAAATGTAACCGATTCTTGCCTTTCTTGGGGCTACTGGCCATCCGCTGGGAGTTTCGGGTTTAATACCGATATTTTATCAACAAATCTAATAAATCTAAGTGTAGTGCTTGGTGTATTGATCTTTTTCGGAAAGGGAGTGTGTGCGAGTTGTTTATTTCAAGAATCGGCGGGATCCAACCAGCTGTACCCTTTTTGTTCTAACTAGGAAAGAAAAGAAAGGTGCACGATTGCGCGAATTACTTCGGACTAAATCTAAATTAAGAAATTTTAT